TATTTTGGTTCGGGCATTTGCTCATATAATCTCACTAAGGAGGGGGCCATTTTCATTGTTACTGTTCCGGCTGTTAAAATTAGATCCGCTTGTCTAGGACTCGATCTTGGTACTAGTCCATAACGGTCAAAGTCAAACCGTGATCCTATTAGTGAAGCAAATTCAATAAAACAACAACTGGTACCATAGAGAAGTGGCCATAAACTAGAGAGTCTTGACCAATTTGAAAGATCATTTAATGTAGTTGAAATAACTGAAATTTCGGCTGTTCGATTAAGTAAAGGAAACTCAATGGAATTCATAACGTTTTCAATCTTTTTTTCCCTTTTCTTTTTATTGTCTGAATATTCAGGAGCTAAGACCACTCCAATGCTCCCTTTCGCCATGCATAAACTAAACCAACAATTAAGATAAGAACGAAAATTAAAGCTTCTATAAATACAGATACGCCCAATACATCGAAACTCATTGCCCATGGATAAAGAAAAACCGTTTCAACATCAAAAACAACAAAAACTAGAGCAAACATATAATAACGGATTCGAAATTGTAACCAAGCGTCGCCCATCGGTTCTATACCCGATTCATAACTAGAAAGTTTCTCCGGCCCTTTCCTAATCGGGGCTAAAATCCCGGAAATGAAAAATGCCAAAATAGGAATAAGACTTGATATTATTAGAAATGCCCAAAAAATATCATATTCGTAAAGCAAAAACATAGACGTACTCCTATGAACGTAGAAAATATACCGGATTGGTTGGTTGATTCGAATTGAAGTTATAAAGTTATCCATAACGGGTTAGTCAAAACAAGAATTCATTTTGACCAAACCATCCAGTTTCTGCGGGGCATATCTCATTTCAAGATTTATCGACTGACTTGGCCGGGATCCTATTTCCAGTCTACTCTACTTCCAGTCTACTTAATTTTTTATTTCAATTTTCTTTAATTGCTTTAGTTAGTATAACTCTATATGTTACGCTTAGACAAATTTTATTGTTTTCGCCTAGGATTCTTGCTAAAGAAAGCGGCTTCACAATAAAATCGAATTCTTATTTTGTGTTTAAAAATTTTGAACTTATTATTCTTTTGATTATTTGAAATAAAAAAAATTCGATTTATTTATAATTTATAGGTTTTTGTTTTTAGGAATAGAATCGGGAGGTCTTTTTGTCGTTTTTTTTCTTAGTGATTTAGAATAAAACAAGTATTCAAATGTAAGAGAATGAATAGGTATTTCCATATCAGGATTTCGAATATCTTCTTTTTGTGTTGGTGTGCTTCGATAGGTCTAGTTTAGGTATACCAAATAAAAGGAGTATCACTAGCTTAACCCCTTGATTGTGGACAGTAAAATTCATATGGAATTTCCCCAAGAAGATTAATGACGAGGGGTTGGTTTGTTTATCCACGATTGGAAAAAGATCAATTTGATCCCTTGAAATACGGTTTTCTTTCAGTTTTTTGTTCTGCTTTAAATTAAACGATTTCTGCGAGTGAGTTTCTAGGACAAATTTTGTTTCGATGAACCGACCAGTCAATTACAAGCAACAAATTCAAATGAAGAAATGAAAATTATACAATTTTCATTTCTTCATTTGAATTTTATAGGGCTTTAGGGCTATACGGACTCGAACCGTAGACTTTCTCGGTAAAACAGATCAAACTTATTATTATCAAAATGATCTGAACTGCTTCAAAGACCCAACATGCATTTTTTTTTTTTGCACTGGGCTCTTTCATTAACTGATAGAAATATCAGCCAATCCGCCATATTTTTTCTTGACAGAAAAATAAGATAAGGAGATGGCTCCATGTGCTCTGATTCATTATTTGGGATTCTGCTCCAGGAGCACTACCAAGGTGTTTCAAAGGCGGGGTTATCTTGACGTAGGTTTGCCTCCGGCCTAGATCGTTTTAAGTTAAATGAAGTCTCTATCGTTCGGCTTAAAAAATCCAATATGAAACTTCATACACCTTCAAGTTCATAGGACGAAAAGAGATTTTTTGAGGGCCTTATACTCATTATGCCTAGCATTGAATGTGCTGGTTATTCACCTTATCAATATCTCAAATCAATGATGGGGTCTGTTTGGTACCTAAATGGGCACTCAAATCGGACCGAACCATTTGTCAGGCTATTGTTCTCTTAAAGTAAGTTATGGAGTAAGACATCGATTTCTCAATAAGATCCATTTTTTGGATTGTATGATGGACTCCCCTGAAAAACATTGGCGCGCGTGTAAACGAGGTGCTCTACCAACTGAGCTATAGCCCTTAGTGCTTGTGATGCATATTTTATCATGTATATAATTTGTTGTCAAGATTAATATTCTATGATACAATACCCCACATTTTTGAGTGGTATTGCTTAGATTCTTATTGCTTATAGGGAACATGATATTTATAATCCATCGACGGGAATGGGTTCCATTCGGTTCTCTTTGGGATGATAAATGGCCTACTTAACTCAGTGGTTAGAGTATTGCTTTCATACGGC